GAAATCCGAATTATAATGATTATAAGATATCTTTATAACAGGTACAAATATTAAATCGAGGTATTCATTCTATGACAACTTTCAACAACGTACCCTCTATTTTTGTGCCTTTGGTAGGCCTAGTTGTTCCGGCAATTGCAATGGCTTCTTTATCTCTTCATGTTCAAAGAAACAAGATTTTTTAGATCCCTTTTTAGATCGAATGGGTCCTATCCTATCTATTTATTAGATTTTTTTTCAAGGCTTAGACTTGGATCATAACACGGATATCTATTTAGTAGAATATTGTATAACATGAGGTTTCCTCCGAGCATAAAGGATACATAAATGAAAGGTTTTTTATGCATGCGTAAACATGATGATATATGTGTAAATGAATTACAGCTATTTGAAAATAGATTGGGAACAGGGGGGGTTCCTTAAAGAAATCTAAAGTCAATGTATCTATCACTGAATCCATATATGTAGATATCTATAGGGATCATATGAAGAAGATGGTATACTTTTAGATCTAATCAATTTCGATCTAAGCAATTCAATGAATTATTCCTAAGGGTTCACTTCCGAATAGTACTAGTTGATGAGAGTTACTTCAGAAATTCAAAAAGTAAAGTCAAAGTAATTTGGGTTATTCTCCCAATTCCAATAAAATACAACTGTATCTAGTATGAGTTATCGGTCAGAACGTATATGGATAGAACTTATAGCAGGATCTCGAAAAACAAGTAATTTATGCTGGGCCTTTGTCCTTTTTTTAGGTTCATTAGGGTTCTTATTGGTTGGAACTTCTAGTTATCTTGGCCGGAATTTGATATCTTTATTCCCTTCTCAGCAAATAATTTTTTTTCCACAAGGGATCGTGATGTCTTTCTATGGGATTGCAGGTCTCTTTATTAGCTCCTATTTGTGGTGCACAATTTCGTGGAATGTGGGTAGTGGTTACGATCTATTCGATAAAAAGGAAGGAATGGTGTATATTTTTCGCTGGGGATTTCCTGGAAAAAACCGTCGTATCTTCCTCCGATTCTTTATGAAAGATATTCAATCCCTCAGAATAGAAGTGAAAGAGGGTGTTTATGCTCGTCGTGTCCTTTATATGGAAATCAGAGGTCAGGGGGCTATTCCCTTGACTCGTGCTGATGAGAATTTTACTCCACGAGAAATTGAGCAAAAAGCGGGTGAATTGGCCTATTTCTTGCGTGTCCCCATTGAAGTCTTCTGAAATGAATAATGTTTGCGGGAAAAATAACAAAAGAATCCCCCATTTTTCTAGAATATAGCTTAACCGACGAAACTCTTTTGTCAGCAAAAATTTTATGCATATGTAAATCAATCCATTGAACTTAATTGACTAAAACAAGTATCAAATCGAAAATGGATCTTATAGATCAAAACATTTCGGAAAAATCAAATAAAAAAATAAAGCATTTCTTTTTTTTATTTGTTAAATATTTACTATTTTGATAGAAAGGGATCTCTTTCATCTCGAAATCCGAATAATATGCAGCTCGTTGGGGTATTCATCGAAAAGAGGTAATTGCTTCGAATTTGAGCAATTGAGCTATCTGGAAAGAATATTTTGTTTCGTCATTCGAATTTTAAGTGTACTTTAATTAAATTTCTGTATGCTTTCTAAATTCATAGGCTAAACACTGAATCAAAAATAAAAAATCAGGGAAGAGGGGGGGGATGCCTTGATACCTTGGAATAAAACTTATGCTTGATAGAAATATTAGATCGTATGGAATCGACGCCCGAGGTGGGTTGCTTAAAAATTCACAGACGATAAAAATGGCAAAAAAGAAAGCGTTCACTCCCCTTCTATATCTTGCATCTATAGTATTTTTGCCTTGGTGCGTCTCTCTCTCCTTTCAAAAAAGTCTAGAATCTTGGATTATTAATTGGTGGAATACTAGAGAATCCGAAACTTTTTTGAATGATATTAAAGAAAAAACTATTCTCGAAAAATTCATAGAATTAGACGAACTCGTCCTCTTGGAAGAAATGATAAAGGAATACCCGGAAACACATTTACAAAAGCTTCGTATCGGAATCCACAAAGAAATGATCAAATTGATCAAGATGTACAATGAGGATGGTATCCATATGATTTTCCAGTTCTCGACAAATATAATCTATTTCCTTATTTTAAGCGGTTATTCTATTCTAGGTAATCAAGAACTTCGTTTTCTTAATTCTTGGGTTCAAGAATTCCTATATAACTTAAGCGACACAATAAAAGCTTTTTCTATTCTTTTATTAACTGATTTATGTATAGGATTTCATTCACCCCACGGTTGGGAACTAATGATTGGTTCTATCTACAAAGATTTTGGATTTACTCATAATGATCAAATTATATCTGGTCTTGTTTCCACTTTTCCAGTCATATTAGATACAATTTTTAAATATTGGATCTTCCGCTATTTAAACCGTCTATCTCCCTCACTTGTAGTGATTTATCATTCAATGAATGACTGAAAAATGATCCACTGCCCCA